AGTAGATTATCTTTCCGTTCATTTTTAAACTTCCATAATCCCTTCCCGAACCAAACATGAATCTTTCGATTCATTTGGCTCTCACGCTCAATTACTTAGGTTAAATTCTCATAGCTTTTTTTTTATGAATGTAATGAGCCTATCCTCTCTTCTTTATTCATAGTCCAAAAAAAATGAAAAAAAAAAACGAATCTAATGCAAAATAAAATACTTGGAGGACTCTTCTGACAAAATCAAAAATATGTAATTGTCAGCAAAGTTGTTTCTTTTTTTTTTCTTTAGTTCAAATCCAAAAAATTATTTTACTTATACATTTTACTTATACATAAGGCATAGGTCGTCAATTCAGCATTGGATAAAAAAGGAAAAATGACCTTTTTTAGAATAAGCGGTTCAAATCATTTTATCGAGATGAGTGTTCTATATCGATAAAATATTAATTTTAAAACCATCTCTATATTAACATAGTGGTAGAAAGAGTACCATGCTGCGTCTAGACTTCAAACGGTTTGCTTTAACCATCTTAACAGCCCCACATTATTGGTTGCTAGAGAATCAAAGTGGATTTGCCAATTAATCACGAAATGCTGTGGTTCTTACATATAATTTCTTAAGAAGTAATTCGCGAGATCATGCACCTTTCTTTCCTAGTTATAACGGAAAAGGGTACAGCTGATTGGATCCAGCCTATTCTTGAAATAAACAACCCACACACACTCCCTTTCCAAAAAAGATCAATACACCAATCACTACACTTAGATTTATTGGATTTGTTGCTAAAATATCGGTATTAAATCCGAAACTCTCGGCAGATGGCCAGTGGCCCAAAGAAACGAAAGAATCAGTTCCATTTTTCATATAATCTCCTCTTCTAGATAGACTAAAAAAAAATCGACCAGAGTGAGTTCTTTTTCTATCACTTTGCCTCTCTTTTTTATTTATTCTTTTCTTTTTGTGAAATCGAGTCAAAAAATATTAGAGTTATGTTATAAAGTATGAACTACTCCTTTTTTGTTGCAACACCTCATAAAAGAGTTTCCCCAACGGGAAGGATGAAAGAGAGTCGGTATGCTAATTCCTCATCTGCAAATCAGCCCTTCCCCTAGGTTATTTTCTCAACGAATAAAGAATTGTAGGAGTGAAATCTTGATCTAATTTGAAAAAGCAAACGACAATAATAAAATAGGAAAAATACACATTTTTCCTATTTCTAAGATTAAACAATTAAACAAAAGGATTTGCAAATAAAAGTGCTAATGCTACAACCAATCCATAAATTGTTAAAGCCTCCATAAAAGCTAGACTAAGCAATAGAGTACCTCGTATTTTTCCCTCTGCCTCGGGCTGTCTTGCGATACCCTCTACGGCTTGACCCGCAGCAGTCCCTTGACCAACTCCAGGTCCAATAGAAGCAAGCCCTACAGCCAATCCAGCAGCAATAACGGAAGCAGCAGAAATCAGTGGATTCATGATAAGTTCCTCGTACCAACAAAAAGAAATGGTTAATGATACAATCAACCAATGAATTATGACTTAATTATTCCAGCCATCGGATTCATCCAGTCGAAGTAACTAAGAACTTCGAATTTCAGTAAGAATATTATTGAATCATCAGAACTACTTCGATATCTCTTCTTTCGTTTCTATCCACAGGAATCCATAGAACTTTCGTTCTTCCATTTCTTATTTCCGAACTGTTATTTCAATTCTTCCATCTTTTCTTGATTTCATCTCTTTATTCAGCCAATTCACAGCCACAACGATACGAAAGGACTTATATTGGAACCCACACACAGTAGTAGGGAAAATGAAATATATCTTTAGTTCATATATAACTAGTCAATATCTAATATCACATATACATGTCTTTCTTACATAACGTAAACCATTAGATTCAATCTGATTCGAGAATCAATTCATTTTTTTAGGAATCCCGTTTTTTGTAAATTCTTTTCTCCCTTCCGTTTTCTTTATCATTATTCCAACCGAATACAATCTAAATGAGCAAATGAAATTGATTAGTGCGAATTATTGCATAGAAATCTCATTATTTGATTTATCTAAGTTCATGCAATTTCTAATTTTCTTTATTAATAGTTTCTTTTGGTGAATTGTTGAATAAAATCTACTGTAAAGTAGAATCCTTTCTCCTGTTTTTTATTTAATCACATGTAGTAAACATATATCTTATCTTATTCAAATTATGATTTGAATAAGAAGATTGACTGACCAATATAATAGAAAGTGAATATTCGTCGAGGAAAGGTAGGATATTAAGTGGACGAAAGGATAATTTTAGGAAAAAGATCTTTTAGATCTCTTTCCTTTTTTTACAACTCTCTAATATCGTAATTTTAGATTTTTTTGTTTCTATTTCTTTCTATTGTATATAGAGTCTTGTATATTTCTATTCCTTAAATAAATCATCTTGAGCCGCACATACATTGCTTTGTGCTAAGCTAAAAAAAAGACTATTTCAATGATGGCCCTCCATGGATTC